TCTACTTCTATAATCTATAAAATATAAGAAAAAAGACTTACTATCTTTGGGATCTGATGCTACACCGCTGCTCAATATCTTAGTGGATCGACTCTATTACATAAGTTGATTCCTAATTTTTATCTTATATCATAAGATAAATAAGCAGTTCTTTTTGTATTAACTGAGAACCCCGCTAATTGATCTTTACGGTGCTTCTTCTATCAATTTGATCCTTTATCCATAGAAAAAGTATATAGGCCACACCCATTTCTTCATATTTGGTATTTTGTTCCCGTGAAATCTCTTTCTTTGCTACAGCTTATAAAAATCGTTGCTTTTGACGATGCATATGTAGAAAGCCTATTTTTTCCTAGTTATTTTTCTTCTAGTATTTATATTTAATTTATTAGTACTAGCCAATTTAATCCTTTTTTCCCTCTTTCTATAGTGGAGATAGTCGCACGTAATGACAGATCACGGCCATATTATTAAAAGCTTGTGGTAAGAATGGATTCCGCTCTAGTGCTCGAAAATAATATTCCAAAGCCTTCGTATGCTCTCCATTACTTGTGTGTATAAGGCCTATGTTATAGAGTATATAACTTCGATCATAGGGATCAATTTCTGATCGCGTAGCTTCATAATAATTTTGTAAAGCTTCCGCATAATTTCCTTCAGATTGAGCTGACATCCGTTACGGTCGTCATTCTATTCAAAGAATCCCCGTTCCAGAACCGTACGTGAGATTTTCTTTCATCTCATACGGCTCCTCCTTTCTGTGCATAGTATTAAAAGGAATAATCCGTGGGATCAAAAAAAAATATCCTTTTATGAACTGATAGGAGCTGGTATTTTTACAAGAAATCTCTAGCCATCCTTCCTGCAAGAGGTTTTTTTCTTAACACCAATCATATAATAGAAATGGTAACTCCAACAATTTCTTTGTCCCTAGCGCCCCTATTTCCAGGAATTAGTCACTTCAACAATTTTCGACGGTTATACGGGTATCCAAAATACAAACGAGATGGATGTTTGTTGTCCCAACCATTCTTCTTAGTCCCGATACAAATAAGTAAAGGGAGTCATTTTTAACAAAGTTTTCGCGTTGTTGATTCCTAGGTGTAGTGCTTCTTCCCCTATGCCACCTATTCCCCTATGCCACCTATTTGTACTAGTAAAGTAGACTAGGATTAACCTGCAATATAGATAGAACCTAACCTATAGGTGTAACCTTTCGCTCAATACTAAAATTGACGATTGAAGCATCTGAGGCCGTATCAATCGAGGATACACGACAGAAGGCATTGTTCTATCTCCAAACTTCACCTTCACCAAGCGTAGGTTTATTTCCATATAATTTTTTTCTTTCTATCCTCAACCCGAAACATGTCTCTTTCTCGTAAGACCGATAGCTAAAAAAAAGAAAAAAAAAAAGAATCAAATCGCACCATCTCTGTAATAGGTAAATGCCTCTTTTTCTCCTGAAGTTGTCGGAATTATTCGTAATAAGATATTGGCTACAATTGAAGAGGTCTTATCAATAAAATTTCCATTTATCCGAGATCTAGGCATAATTAGCAACCCATTCTATAATTCTTCTCATTTCCCCTCGGGGAAAATGATCTCACAAACAAAGGAATTGTACAGTACAAAATAACATAAAAAGAGACTAATTCTAAAAAAAATATAGACTTTCCACTCAAATTGTGTCCTTTTGGCAGGGAGAGATAGAAAATATTTGAATATGATTGTATTTCATCCAAATTTTGTAGTATCCCAATGAACGGAACTATTACTAATTTCATTTAACTAAGTTTAAGAATCAGGGACTTTATGTTCCTACACTATCTACAAATTCTGAGAACTCGAGAAGTTTTGATTTGATCATGATTCAAAGAGGAAAAAAAGAATAGAATAATTATTCTATAAAAAAAAAGTCACCATCATTTTTTGTTTGTATAACGTGTATACACTATACAGTCAAAATAGAAAAATCTATGGAACAATTTATCCATTTGTAATAAATAGATCTATGGGGTAAGTAATTAGAGGAGTTGCCGTTGAGAAATCTGGAATCGGAAAAGCATTTTTTATTCCTATAGAACCATAGTCTAAATGTAACCCTAGTCTAAAATATAGATTCTTTTCAGTTGATTTATTCTAAGTTAAGTTATTGGTCTTATCCGGTATAATATAAATAAAAAAAAAAAAGGAAAGATCGTCGTCTTAACAAACATTAATGGATATCCCCCTAACAAGAAAAAGAGTTTTTTATTCTTTTATTACCTATACCTAGAATAGAAGTAAAAGAAATATTAAATATTTTTATTTTATTTGAAGATTTTAGGAAAAGTTTTACATTTCCATTAGAATAGATTGATTGTACCTGTACTGCAATAATATGAATTACTCGCTATTCACTCGGTTTATGGTCAATAATAATATTATGTTATGTAGGAGAGATGGCCGAGTGGTTCAAGGCGTAGCATTGGAACTGCTATGTAGGCTTTTGTTTACCGAGGGTTCGAATCCCTCTCTTTCCGTTTCTGTACCTTCATCTAATTCACCAAGGTTACTTAACACAATGTATCAAGTAACAATTTATACCATTATTTCCATTCTATAATATAATCTATTCTATAATATAATCTATAAATCTATAATATAAGTTCTATAATATAAGACCCTTATTTGATATTTTATTTTCTATTCCTAATTACTGTGGTATGTAAAAAAATACCGAAAAGTGCGAAAAAGGAATGAGAATTTTACTGCCGATTGTTGTGATACATAAATTGGAAAAATCTAGAAAAAAAAGCCCTTAGCTTAAGCTTAGATTTATATTAGATTTATATTAGATATATTATATTTATATTGATATCGGCGAAAAGCGAGCAAAATTATCCGAACCTTTCCTTGTTATTTTTGTTAGGTCAAGTCTGACGAGAATAATATTCTACGACTAAGAGCTCATTTATTTTCAAACCGATCCATTTACTATCTATTATTTGATTTACCATTCCTTTATTATGGAATGAGTCAATAGTCAAATGTTTTGGCACCTCCTCGTGAGAGGATAAAGCAATATTATTTTGAATCAGAGCTTTTGATCTTTGCTTATCCTTTGTAGCAATAATATCCCGGGGTTTGCAACGATAACTTGGTATATCCACTATACGACCATTAACTAAAATATGTCTATGGTTAACTAATTGCCTGGCTCCAGGAATGGTCGAAGCCATGCCCAATCGAAAAAGGATGTTATCCAAACGCATCTCAAGTAGTTGTAGTAAAACCTGACCCGTCGATCCTTTGGCTTTTCCAGCGATATGCACATATCTAAGTAATTGTCGCTCTGTCAGACCATAATGAAAACGCAATTTCTGTTTTTCTTCTAGACGAATACGATATTGTGATCTTTTACCAGAGCGCAATTGGTTTTTAAGATCACTTCCGGATCTAGGTCTTTTACTAGTCAGTCCTGGTAAAGCCCCCAGACGGCGTATTTTTTTGAAACGAGGTCCTCGGTAACGAGACATAAAAACTCCTTTATTTTATTATTGAATTGAAATTTGCAGAAAAAATCTAAATTAAGACTGAACTAACGCATAAACAAAGCAAAGAAAAATCTACAGAAGCACTACAAACAAAACAAGAATTAAATGGACTGTATCAATATACAGATTTTATTGTATATTGTATATGTTTTATTTATTTTATTTACTATTTTCTATTTTTATTTATTATTTATATTCATTATTATATTAATTTAATTATTTTTATTTATATTATATATATTTATTATTATTTTTTATATTTATATATATATTTTATATTTATATATATATATTTATATATATATTTTATATTTATATATATATATTTATATATATATTATATATATATATATTTATATATGTAATATATTATTTATTAATATATTATTTATTATTAATATATTATTTATATATTTATATATATATAATATTATTGTATTAATATATTATTATTATATATTATTAATTATTATATATTATTATATAATTATATATAATTAGTAATTAGAAGGTTAAGGCTACGTTTTATGATTTGTTCTGTAGAGGTCTAATTACTCCAATTTTTTATTCATAGTTGGAAGTTACCGCGGCATAACATAATATAACAGATGAGCAACTCGACATTTGGAGAAAAAGAGAGGAGTCTTTTCAATATTCCCTGATCTCGAGGGGAGATCATCAATCGTGGAAAAATAAAATAATAAATAGGGAAAAGCCAGCTATCGGAGTCGAACCGATGACCATCGCATTACAAATGCGATGCTCTAACCTCTGAGCTAAGCGGGCTCATATAACAGAAACAGAAAAGAAAAATAATGCATAGGAATTCCGGAAATAGTGAGGATCCTCACTATTAGCAATTTCTTTATTTTTTTTTTTTCTTCTTTCTTATCTCAATCTCATGCGTATTATAATTATATATTCTTTGTATCTTATATTATCTTATTTGTATCTTATATTATCTTATATATTATATTTCATACATTCCATTATATTCCATATATTTTATAAAGCCATAACATCCTATTTTCTACTAAAATTTAATTTATTATTATTATTTAATTTATTATTTAATTTAAATTAAATTTAATTAATTTATTATTTAAATTTAAATTTTTAATATTTAAATGATTAAATGAAATAATTTAAATGATTAAATGAAATATTATTTCATTAATATTATTTCATTATATTATTATATCATTATATTCTTATTCATTTTATATTTTATTTCATTTTTTTTTTGTTTATATTTATAGTTTTTATTTTATATATTATATATATTTAATATTTATTTAATTTTTATATTATATATATTTAATATTTATTAATATTTATTTTATTTAATATTTATTTGATATTATATATATTTAATTATATTTAAATTAATTATATTTAAAATGTAATTTCATTATATTTAAATATTTAATTATATTTAATTATTTAATTTAAATATATATTTAAAATTAATAATTTATTATTTCATTTTATCATTTTATTTATTTATTTAATTTTATTTATAATTTTTTATTTTATATTGTAGTTTATTTGTATTATATATTGTATTATAATATTATATATTGTATTAAATATTATATATTGTATTATAATATATTATATATTATAATTATTATATAATATTATATATATGATTATAATTATATTATAATTTAATTATATAGAAATTATAATTATATATAGAATATATATAGAAATTATAAATAATTATATATAATTATATATAGAAATTATAATTATATAGAAAAATTATAAAAATTATATAGAAATTAGAATTCTATAGAATTCTAGAATTCTAATTTTAATATTTTAATATAATTTGTATTTTGTTGATTGATTATATTGATTGTTTATATTGATATTTGATATTGATTTGATTATATTGAAATATTGAAATTGAATTATTATTTTATATTGAATCATATTATATAATTTTATAATTAAAAATTAAATTAAAAATTATAAATTGAACGTAAGATATGAATTTATGAATTGGCTAATAAAATAAAGTTTTGATTTGATTAGAAAAGAAAAATACAAAAAAATCCAATTAGAACAGCGTATTCTATTAATTATATTATTAGAATATTAGTTATATGCACTATAGCAGATCGGTTCTAAGAAAAAAAAAAAGATAAGGATAAAGATACAATCCAGATCATAATGAGACATTCCTCTGGTTTTATTCGGAAAGCAAGGCAATAGCACGAAAAAAGAGAAGAATGAATATCGACCGTTCCAGTATTCCAAATTCCACTGGAAAAATGAAGGAGGGAGAGACATAGATATATGGGATATATCTTATCCATATTGAATTGCGGATACATCAATGATAGAATCCAATTTTGATTGGATAAATATGGGTCATCTGATAGAGATTAAAACAAAAGAGGATAGGTAAAAAATAGCAGTAAATGTTTTTTCGCTATAGGAATCAGTATCTAATTAATCGTTTCTTCTAAAGTAAAGAAAAAAAAAAGAAGTAGAAGGGATCCCAATAGGATTCCGATCTCAAATCAAAAGGGGATATGGCGAAATTGGTAGACGCTACGGACTTGATTGCATTGAGCCTTGGTATGGAAACCTACTAAGTGGTAACTTCCAAACTCAGAGAAACCCTGGAATAAAAAATGGGCAATCCTGAGCCAAATCCTTGTTTTGAGAAAAAAGGATAGGTGCAGAGACTCAATGGAAGCTGTTCTAACAAATGGAGTTGATTGCATTGCGGTGGTAGCTGGAATTCTTCTTTCTATCTAAATTACAGAAAAGATAACCCTATATACCTAATACGCACGTATATATACCGACATATCAAACGATTAATCACGACCCAAATCCATAATAATTATTTATATAATTATAATAAATTTATAATAAATTCAAAATTTTATGAAAAATTAAAGAGTTATTGCGAATCCATTCTAAATTGAAGTAAGAGTCGAATATTCAGTGATCAAATCATTTGAAAAAAAAAAAATGATTAATCGGACGAGAATAAAGAGAGAGTCCCATTCTACATGTCAATACCGACAACAATGAAATTTATAGTAAGAGGAAAATCCGTCGACTTTAGAAATCGTGAGGGTTCAAGTCCCTCTATCCCCAAAAAACCATTTTACCTCTTAAGTATTTTTCCTCTTTTCTGTCGGTGACTCAAAATTCACTATGTTTTCCATTTACTCTACTCTTTCACAAAAAGATCCGGGCGTTTTATGTTTAGTTTAGCACAAGTTTTTGTGCAATACACGTACAAGAAGATATATGTACAAAGACTCTCGAGTATTGAATTTTTCACTATTCACAATCTATATTGTTAGGTTATCCTTACACTTATAAATATCAAAAGGTCCTCCTTTTTATTTAAGACCAAAAAATTTTCAGGGATTAGGTAAGGGTTTTAAAACATTTTTGTCCTTTTAATGGACATAAACACAAGCCCCTAGTAAGATAAGTCAATGCATGGAAAATGGTCGGGATAGCTCAGTTGGTAGAGCAGAGGACTGAAAATCCTCGTGTCACCAGTTCAAATCTGGTTCCTGGCACGTGATTAATTATCGGAAAAATACTCATAGAAATTCATTGAGATAGGTCAGGATACATATTCATTACGTTAATAGTCTAGAGCATGATATATACTTATTCATCCAGGTCTATAGCTATAGACCATATCGTTTTAAGATGAGTAAAATAAAAAATAGATGTATGGTAAAAAATTCGATTATGCTCCCTTTTCTTTTTTGTGTTTATATATGACCTCTTTCATTCAAAAAGTTTAATTTTTTTTTTATTATTTTTATTATATTATTATTTATATATATTAATTTATATATATTATTATTTATATTATTTATACTTATTATATTATATATTATATTATATATATTAATTATTATATTAAAGTATTATATTATAAGTGTTATATTAATATTAATATTATAAGTAT